TTTCAAATTGATTCCACCGTGAAATAAAATATCACAACGTATCTTTCTAGGGAAGTGAATCTTCCCTAGATACGTTTATTCCAGTTAATTCTGAATCTATATTTAATATAATATACGGATCGTGCTGAATAAATTTAAGCAAAAAAAAAAGATGAAATCATTCCAATTCCAATGGACTTCAACAAATAAAAAACTTATTCTTAGGTAAATCAATTACGAAATGTTTTTGTATAATGACCAATATCTGTTTTACATCTTCTATGCGAAAATGTTCAATTTTCATAAGATCTTCTTGACTCTTATTCAAAAGGTCTAATAATGTATGTATATTGGACCTTTTGAGGCAATTATAGGTCCTCGAAGGCAATTCTAATTGGTCAATAAAAAAACATTTCAATTCGATTTCTTTTTTTTTTCTTAGTTTATCCAATCCATCATGAAAAGTGAAAAAGGGTAAAGTAACCCTATTTTGATTGTCCTCTACATTTTTATCTTGTTCTTCTGCATGTAGAAACGGAATAAATAAATCAATCAAATTACGGGAGGCTTCGTAAAGTGCTTCTTTAGGAGTTAAACTTCCATTCGTCCATATTTCGAGAAAAAGTATCTCTTGTTTTTCATTCCCATTACTATAAGAATGAATACTATGATTTGCATTTCGAACAGGCATGAATACAGCATTTATTGGATAACTTCCTTCTTCAGCGTTATTTGGTGTTTTCATACGATATCCTCGATTACTCTCGATTTGTAATCCAATACAAAAATCAATTGGTTCCGTCAGGCTAGCTATATGCTGTGTAGTATCAACGATTTCCACAGAAGGTGGTGAGATGATGTCTTGAGCAGTTACATATCCAGGACCCTTGACGCAAATAGATGCGTCGCGAGTTCCATACAGATTACTTTTCAATACAATTTCTTTCAAATTCATTAAAATTTCATGTACGGATTCTTCAATACCTTCTATGGTAGAATATTCATGTGGTATCTTTTCAGATTTTGCGCGTGTAATACATGTTCCTTCTATTTCTCCAAGCAAAGCCCTTCGCATCGCAATGCCTATTGTATCAGCTTGACCTTTCATAAGCGGAGACAGAATAAAACGTCCATAATAAAAACGCTTACTGTCTTCTCTTGATTCAACACACTTCCACTGTAGTGTCCGAGTAGATACTGCTACTTCTTCTCGAAACATAGTCATATTATTTGATCCGATCATTTAATCATTTCTTTCTCTTGAAATTCGTTCAATTCTAAATTCTTATTTCTATATACGCCTTTTTTTAGGAGGCCTACACCCATTATGTGGCATAGGGGTTACGTCTCTGACAAAACTTAATAGTATACCACTTCTACGAATGGCTCGTAGTGCTGCATCTCTTCCAAGACCAGGACCCTTTATCATAACTTCTGCTCGTTGCATACCCTGATCTACTACTGTACGAATAGCGTTTGTGGCTGCGGTTTGGGCAGCAAACGGCGTCCCTCTTCTTGTGCCCTTGAAGCCGCAAGTACCGGCGGAGGACCAAGAAACAACCCGACCCCGTATATCTGTGATTGTTACAATGGTATTGTTGAAACTTGCTTGAACATGAATAACCCCTTTTGGTATTCGACGTCCAGTCTTACGTGAACTAATGCGCCCACTCCTACGTGAGCCAATTCTTGTTATGGTTTTTGTCATATTTTATCATCTCCTAAATATGAGTCAGAAATATACGTATATTTTATTTTCATGTCAAAATGGGTCCTTTATTTGTTTGTGTATTGAGTCCTTTGGAGAGTCTCTTAAAAAAAAAAATTATCCCTGTCTCTGTTTATGCCTCGGGTTGAAACAAATTACTATAATTCGTCCCCGCCTGCGGATCAGTCGACATTTTTCACAAATTTTACGAACGGACGCCCTAATTTTCATATTTGTTTCTCCTTAATTTTATTTTCATTTTTAATCTACTCCTTCGAAGAAAAGAAAATAAGTCTCTTGAAATTTTTAACCTCCGATTGTATCCGAACGAGAAGAATGTTGAAAAGTCACTACGAACCCGAAACATACCATTGGAAAGTGATTCAGTAATTAAACCTTCATGAATCCATTTTTGTTCTTTCATTCCAGGTAACCCCTTTTATTATCAACTCATGGAGTAGGAGTGATATTAGACAACCCTTCCTATTTTTTTTTTGAAAAAAAAAAGAGGAAGTTTTCCTACGGATGCAATTCGTAGATCATAAAGATCACCATATATATAACAAAATTTCTCCCCCGATTCCTTCTAGTCGAGCCTCTCGGTCTGTCATTATACCTCGAGAAGTCGAAAGAATTACAATACCCATTCCTCCTAAAATCCTAGGAATTCGTTGATGGTTGGAATAGATTCGTAGGCCGGGTCGGCTGATACGTTTTAAAACAGTTCTATATGGCCCTTTTCTATTCCTTCTATGTCGCAGAGTTGAAACCAAGAAATATTTCTTGCTTACTCGATGTTTTCTCACATTTTCGATAAAGCCTTCGCGTAGAAGTATTTTAACAATGTTTTCAGTGATATTTGTAGATGCTATTCGAACCGTTCCTTTTTTATCCATGTCAGCATTTCGTATAGAAGTTATTATTTCGGCAATAGTGTCCCTACCCATGATGAACTATAATTATTGGTGCCTCCGGGTTTTTATATAATCAGCATGCTCTACTCTTTTTTTTTCATGAATTATTAAAGGTATATGCGTGAGAAACAATCTACTAATGCATTCTACTAATTAATGGAATCTAATTCAGTTCAGATATCTTACTATGAACCTCCCTTTTTTTATGTTTTATTATGTTTTCATCTATTAGTATTTATTTAGAATCTATTTATAATACCTCAGGAGCTAATGAGACTATTTTAGTAAAATTCAACTGTCTCAATTCCCGAGCGATCGCACCAAAAACTCGAGTTCCTTTGGGATTTCCTTCTTGATCAATGACAACTGCTGCATTGTCATCATATTGTATTATCATACCATTGTCACGTTTGAGTTCTTTACATGTACGTACAATTACAGCTCTGATCACTTCTGATCTTTGTAGAGGCATATTGGGAACTGCTTCTTTGATTACAGCAACAATAACGTCACCAATATGAGCATATCGGCGATTACTAGCTCCTATGATTCGAATACACATTAATTCTCTAGCCCCGCTGTTGTCCGCTACATTTAAATAGGTCTGAGGTTGAATCATATCATTCTTATTATTTTTCTCTTTTTTCTTTCAATGCTAACTAACTAAAGGGCGAAGAAAAAAAGAAGAAAGATTGTTTGTCCAGAAATAAAAAAACTGCGGTTTTTTCATCACAAGGCCCCTTTCCTTTCGTTCCATATCCCTATCCCGCAATAACGAATTGAGTTCGTATAGGCATTTTGGACGCAGCTATAGAAATAGCTTCTCTGGCTACAATTTCTGATACTCCACCCATTTCATAAAGTATTCGACCCGGTTTAACGACGGATACCCAATATTCGGGAGATCCTTTCCCCGAACCCATACGTGTTTCGGTAGGCCTTACTGTAACAGGTTTGTCTGGAAATATACGTACCCATATTTTTCCACCACGACGCGCATATCGTGCCATGGCTCGTCGCCCCGCTTCTATTTGTCTAGATGTGATCCAAGCGGGTTCAAGTGCCTGAAGGGCGTATCCGCCGAAACAAATTCGATTGCCTCGATAAGATATTCCCTTCATTCTTCCTCTATGTTGTTTACGAAATCTGGTTCTTTTGGGGTTATAGTTGATGGTTGTTTCTCAATGCCATCTCTACTGCAGAACTGGACATGAGAGTTTCTTCTCATCCAGCTCCTCGCGAATGAAACGATTAAATAATATTGTATATATTTTGAATTGAATGAATAATGAATCATGGAATTTTTTGAGATATAATCTGTCACGTACACGTAGGAATAAAATAAAATGATAAATTCCATTTTATAATTAATGAATCTTCATTTATTTTTACCTTTATTTTATTTATTTTTATTGAATTGCCCAAAACTTAGCAATCCAGTAAGGCTTTCGCGGGCGAATATTTGCTCTTTCAACATCCCTTTCATTCGTAGGGGCGTTCCATGACCTATCAGAATAAATGAATTGGTTCTTGGCTCGTTCCGCCATCCCACCCAATGAATCATTAGGATTCGTTTTCAAGGGAATCTTCCTCAGTCACAGGTTCTGTCGTTCCCATCGCTTCTCGATTAATGACTAGGCCCGAACTCTGCAATGGAGCTCCTAATAAAATTTGTTCCTGAATCAATCTTCTCAGTCTTTATTGACTCGGCGCTCTTTATTCTTTTTTATTTTTCGTATAAATTGTATTCATATTCATCGAATCTAATTATTAATTATGGACGAATACATTAATGCTTTATTACATTGCCTTTTATAAGATAGTTCATAGACCATACATATTGGAATCATATATCATTGCTATTCTTTTTCTTTCTTTCTCTCACCCCTCCATTTATCCATATCCCTTTGTTTTTGCTTCACAACCTTATAGATTGATTTTTCTTTTATGTAAAAAAAAATGCTTCAGTTGCTACAACAATATGATCAATACATCATATAGCGACTGGTTCCTTGGATCCAGATAATACGAAGCAATGAGCTGGTTATTAGTTATATAGTTATTAGTTCATACTAGGGGATGGCCCTTTGTTTTTTAATCCTAACCTAACTCTAAATAAAAAACCAACGAGTCACACACTAAGCATAGCAATTATATGGAGATGGAGTCAATCGAATTGTTATTCAACCCTATAGAATTAAGAATTCGAAAAAATTCTCATTTTTTTGATTGAACGGAAAAAAATGAACGAGTTTGTGATTTTTTATTCAATTGCCGGATGGATGGAACAGAAAGACAACGAAAGGCCCATTATTCCTCGTCTGCAAATATCCAAATTTTGATTCCTAATGCCCCATAGATAGTTCGAACTGTATAGGAACAATAATCAATTTTGGCTC